GAGCTGCAAGGTACATTGGTCAAAGTTTCATGATTACCTTATCTCACGCGAATCGTTTACCTGTAACTATTCAATATCCTTATGAAAAATCGATCACATCAGAGCGTTTCCGCGGTCGAATCCACTTTGAATTTGATAAATGCATTGCTTGTGAAGTATGTGTTCGTGTATGCCCCATAGATCTACCCGTTGTTGATTGGAGATTGGAAACAGATATTAGAAAGAAACGATTGCTTAATTATAGTATTGATTTCGGAATCTGTATATTTTGTGGTAACTGCGTCGAGTATTGTCCAACAAACTGTTTATCAATGACTGAAGAATATGAACTTTCTACTTACAATCGTCACGAATTGAATTATAATCAAATTGCTTTGGGTCGGTTACCAATGTCAGTAATTGGAGATTACACAATTCGAACAATTATGAATTCGACTCAAATAAAAATAGCCACGGATAACCCCCTTGATTCAAGAACGATTACCAATTACTAAGATTCCGTTTTGATCTAAAGAAGCGAAGTTTCTTTCATTTTGGTTGGTTAGTAACTACAAAACATAACTATTGATTGGTGAGAATCACGGCTTGATTTGAATTTAGAATAGATTCATATATCCGTGATGATTTCGAAATATCAAATTTCAACTACTCTTTCGGATACAAAAGCGGGATTGGTCCAATAACTGTATCTACATCAATCCACACCACATTAAGATTCAATTCAATTAGGCATATACAAGAAAAAAAAAAAAGAAAGATAGGGTAACCTCTTTTTTCCTGGCCCGGTCAGTAAGGTCATGAAAATGAAATATTTCAACTTATTTATCTCTTATTTTACACATAATGGATTTACCTGGATCAATACATGATATTCTTTTAGTATTTCTAGGATCAGGTCTTATATTAGGAGGCCTAGGGGTGGTATTACTTACCAATCCAATTTATTCTGCCTTTTCATTAGGATTGGTTCTTGTTTGTATATCCTTATTCCATATTCCATCTAACTCCTATTTTGTAGCTGCTGCACAGCTCCTTATTTACGTGGGAGCCGTAAATGTCTTAATCGTATTTGCTGTGATGTTCATGAATGGTTCAGAATATTACAAGGATTTATATCTTTGGACAGTTGGAGATGGAGTTACTTCACTGGTTTGTACAAGTATTCTTTTTTCACTAATTACTACTATCTCAGATACGTCATGGTACGGGATTATTTGGACTACAAGATCAAACCAGATTATAGAGCAGGACCTGACAAGTAACGTTCAACAAATTGGAATTCATTTATCAACAGATTTTTATCTTCCATTTGAACTCATTTCTATAATTCTTTTAGTTGCTTTGATAGGTGCAATTGCTATGGCTCGTCAGTAATAAATACTTAGAATTAGAAATCCAAAATCAAATAAAATAAATAAGGACGTGTTTTGTTCTGTGTTATTATTATGACATCAATTTCCCTTCAGTTCCATTTTGATATTCTATTGTTCATATATTAAATTGAATGGGTTTGAGTTCGATCCATTACTAATACCTTCCTTTTTTCCGTACTTGTTATATTCTAGTCAATCAAATCGGTTAAATTGTATTGTTGTTCATATTGAAATCAATCTCAATTGATGAGGAGTTGGTCAATGATGACCGAGCATGTACTTATTTTGAGTGCCTATTTATTTTCTATCGGTATTTATGGATTGATCACAAGCCGAAACATGGTTAGAGCACTTATGTGTCTTGAGCTTATACTGAATGCGGTTAATCTAAATCTCGTAACATTTTCTGATTTATTTGATAGTCGACAATTAAAAGGAGACATTTTCTCGATCTTTGTTATAGCTATTGCAGCCGCTGAAGCAGCTATTGGGCCAGCTATTGTTTCGTCGATCTATCGTAACAGAAAATCAACTCGTATCAATCAATCGAATTTGTTGAATAAATAGTCGTAATGATATAAATAAAGACAGATATATAGAATATTTACCAATTAGAATTAGCGTGTCGTGTATAACTCGTATGACCATGTTTGCTGAAACGTAATAAATCAAAGTATCTTGGACCTCTCTCATTCTCATGACCAGATCCAGAAGTAGATTGATTATTCAATTAAAAAAAAAATTCTGGTAAACCACTGATTCGTCTGGTGTCTACAATATATGATTCAGTTACTACTGATTTTACCAGATCGAAAATTGATAACGTTCAAAAAATTGATAGATCCAATGTCACATTCAGTAAAGATTTATGATACATGTATAGGGTGTACTCAATGTGTACGAGCCTGCCCCACAGATGTATTGGAAATGATACCTTGGGACGGATGTAAAGCTAAGCAAATTGCTCCTGCTCCAAGAACAGAGGACTGTGTAGGTTGTAAGAGATGTGAATCTGCTTGTCCAACGGATTTCTTGAGTGTCCGGGTTTATTTATGGCATGAGACAACTCGTAGCATGGGTCTAGCTTATTGATACGTTTCACAAAATTCTACTTAAATCCATTTGAT